TCAAGCCAGCTATATGTTGTATATTGTCGACGATTTCTACATAAGGTGGTAAGATGATATCTTGAGCAGTTACATATCCAGGACCTCTGACACAAATAGACGCGTCACAAGTTCCATATAGATTACTTCTCAATACAATTTCTTTCAAATTCATTAAAATTTCGTGTATCGATTCTTGAATGCCCGTTATAGTAGCATATTCATGGGGGACATTCTCAAATTTTACACGTGTGATACATGTTCCTTCTATTTCTCCAAGTAAAGCTCTTCGCATCGCAATGCCTATTGTATCGGCTTGGCCTTGCATAAGTGGAGACAGAATAAAGCGCCCATAATAAAGACGTTTACTATCTGCTCTTGATTCAACACACTTCCACTGTAGTGTCCGAGTAGATACTGTTACTTTCTCTCGAACCATAGTAATATTATTTGATTTGATTGAATTATTTATTTCTCTTGTTTCTTTTGAAATTTCTTCATTGTTCATTTCTACACACGTCTTTTTTTCGGAGGTCTGCAGCCATTATGTGGCATAGGGGTTACATCCCGTACAAAAGTTAATAGTATACCACTCCTACGAATAGCTCGTAACGCTGCGTCTCTTCCTAGACCGGGACCCTTTATCATGACTTCTGCTCGTTGCATACCTTGATCGACGACTGTACGAATAGCATTTGCTGCTGCAGTTTGAGCAGCAAAGGGTGTCCCTCTTCTCGTACCCTTGAATCCACAAGTACCGGCCGAGGACCAGGAAACCACCCGGCCCCGTACATCTGTAACCGTGACAATGGTATTATTGAAACTTGCTTGAACATGAATAACTCCTTTTGGTATTCTACGTGCACTCTTACGTGAACCAATACGTACATTCCTACGCGAACCAGCTCTCGGTATAGCTTTTGCCATATTGTATCATCTCATAAATATGAGTCAGAAATCTATGGATATATCCATTTCATGCCAAAAAAGATTCTTTATTTGTACATTGAGCCCTTATAGTGATACTATAGTGATAGTGAGTCTGATTATCCTTGTCTTTGTTTATGTCTCGGGTTGGAACAAATTACTATAATGCGTCCCCGCCTGCGGATTAGTCGACATTTTTCACAAATTTTACGAACTGAAGCTCTTATTTTCATATTTGTTATTCCTTATCTTAATTCTGAATCTATTTCATTGGTAGAAAATAAGTTTCTTGAAATTTTTTATCTCGAATCGTATTGAATAAAAACCACCTAATCTTTCGAATCCTTGTTTCGTAGTCGATAAATTATACGTCCTCTGGTTGAATCATAACGACTTACTTCAATTTTTACTTTATCTCCCGGCAGTATCCGTATAAAACTACGTCGGATCTTTCCTGAAACATAACCTAGAATCAGATCTTGATTATCTAACCGAACCCGGAACATGCCGTTGGGAAGCGATTCAGTAATTAAACCTTCATGGATCCATTTTTGTTCTTTCATTTCAGGTCAAGCCTCCTTGAAGTCTCAACTAATGGAGGAGAAACGACATTAGATAACTCATACCCTTGCTTTTTTTTTTTACAAACAGGAAGAGATTTTGGATCACATTTCGATATTAAAAGGATTACCATATATATAACAAAATTTCTCCGCCGATTCCTTCTAGTCGAGCCTCACGGTCTGTCATTATACCTCTTGAGGTAGAAAGAATTACAATCCCCATCCCACCTAAAATTCTAGGAATTCGTTGAGAGTTAGAATAGATTCGTAGACCGGGTCGACTGATCCGTTTTAAATTTAAAAAATTTCTATAGGGTTTTTTCCTATTCCTTCGATGTCGCAGGGTTAAAACCAAAAAATATTTGTTTTTTTCTCGATGTTTTCTGACGTTTTCGATAAAACCTTCTCGGAAAAGTATTTTAACAATATTTTCGGTAATATTAGTCGACGGTATGCGAACAACTCGTTTTCTATCCATACCAGCATTTCGTATAGAGGTTATTATCTCAGCAATAGTGTCTCTACCCATGATAAACTAAATTTATTGGTGCTTCAAAATTGGATATAATCAACATGTTTTTCTTGTTTTTATTAGTTTATGAATATGAATTTTTCAAGATATATGCGTGAGACACAATCTACTAATTAACTACTAATTAATCTAGTTCTTAATCGATTTATTTTAAATACCTCAAGGGCATTACGATCTCATTTTATAATACCTCAGTAGCTTATAATACCTCGGGAGCTAATGAAACTATTTTCGTAAAATTTAATTGTCTCAATTCCCGTGGGATTGCACCAAAAATGCGAGTTCCCTTTGGATTTCCTTCTTGATCAATCACAACTGCAGCATTGTCATCATATCGTATTATCATGCCGCTGTCACGTTTAAGTTCTTTACAGGTACGAACAATGACAGCCCTGACTACTTCAGATTTTTCTAGGGGCATGTTTGGTACTGCTTCTTTGATCACAGCAACAATAACGTCACCAATATGAGCATATCGGCGATTACTAGCCCCTATAATTCTAATACACATCAATTCTCGAGCCCCGCTGTTATCCGCTACATTTAAATGGGTCTGAGGTTGAATCATATCAATTTTTTAGTATATTCTTTCAATACAAAGGATGAAGAAAATAAAAGAAATATTGTTTGTCTAAAAAAGAAACCTGGGGTTTTGTTTCATCCCAAGACCCAGTTCTGCCGGTTCTACATTTTTATCCTGAAATAATAAATTGAGTTCGTATAGGCATTTTGGATGCTGCTATTAAAATAGCCCGCCTGGCTATATTTTCGGTTACTCCACCTATTTCATATAGTATTCGTCCCGGCTTAACAACAGCTACCCAATGTTCAGGGGATCCTTTCCCCGAACCCATACGTGTTTCAGCCGGTCTTACTGTAACTGGTTTATCTGGAAATACACGGACCCATATTTTTCCACCACGGCGTGCATTTCGTGTCATTGCTCGTCGACCTGCTTCGATTTGTCTAGATGTGATCCAAGCGGGTTCAAGTGCTTGAAGCGCATATTTACCGAAACAAATATGATTACCTCGATAAGATATTCCCTTCATTCTTCCTCTATGTTGTTTACGGAATCTAGTTCTTTTGGGGTTATAGTTGATGGTTGTTTCGGAATTCCATCTCTACTACAGAACTGGACGTGAGAGTTTCTTCTCATCCGGCTCCTCGCGAATAAAATAAAAAGTATTCAAAATTGAATTTCAATTCATTTGAATAGATATTAGAACGTTTTTATAAAATTTTTTATAAAAAATCGTTTTTTCTAACGTTTTAATAAATCTTTATTTTCTTTTGTCCTTTATCCAAGTTTACTAATTAAAAAAAAAAGAGAAAGTTTTCGCGGGCGAATATTTACTCTTGCAATCTCCATTTCAGTCGTAGCACTTGTTCGTGACTTCTTATAATAGATGAATTTATTTCCGGTTTATTTCGCCATCCCAACTAGTGAATCAGTAAGATTCAGTTGTTCAATAAAATCTTTTGTATTCACAGGTTTCATCGTTCCCACCGCTTCGTACTTAATGGTTAGGTCAGAATTATACAACGGAGCTCACAATCGAATTTATTCTTGAGTCAACCTTCTTAGTCTTTATTGGCTCGAAGCTCTTGATTTTTTCTTCTATTACGTAGATTCATTTAATATTTCATTATGGATGAATCAATTAGTATTGATGCTTTATTACACTGTCTTTTATGAGATGACTCGTAGACCTTACATGTTGGAATTCTATATCATTGATATTTTTTTATCTCTTTCTCTCATCCTTCCACCCGCACCCTATTCTATTTTGTATTTTGCTTTAAACTTAGAATGAAAGTTTATTCAAAAAAATTTCAGTTGTTACAAAGATATGACCATATCTTGACTGGTTCTTTAGATTCAGATAATACGAAGTGATGAGTTGGTTTTCAGACAGACTACTGGGCTGGTCTTTTTTAATCCTAACCCTAACAAAAACCAACGAGTCACACACTAAGCATAGCAATTATATCAAAAGGTCAATCAAATTTTTATTTTACCCTATAGAATTAAGAATTAGTTTGATTGGTTAGAAAACGAATGAACGAGTTTCCCCGGATTTTGTTCTATCAATAGATAGAAGGGAAAAACAATTAAAGTTTTTTTATTCCTCTTCCTTGTCTATAAAAATCCAAATTTTAATGCCTAATACCCCATAGATAGTCCGAACTGTATAGGAACAATAATCAATTTGAGCTCGAATGGTTTGTAGGGGAACCCTACCCTCTCTGATCCATTCGACACGTGCAATTTCTTTTCCGTCGATACGCCCAGAAATTTGTACTTGAATTCCTTTTGTATCTGCTTGTTCAGTTAATTCAATAGCCTTTTTCATTGCTTTTCGAAATGAAACTCTATTCTTTAATTGTCCGGCTATAAATTCTGCAAGAATATTAGGGTTTCTATAAGGCTTTGTAATTCTTGTGATAGCAATGTTAAGTTTTCGGTTCACATAATGAAATTCTTTTTCTAGATTCATCTGTAATTCTTCGATTCCTCGCGGTCTACTTTCGATTAATAACTTTGGGAATCCCATAAAGATTACGACTTGGATCAAGTCAATTCTTTTTTGAATCTCTATGCGGGCAATCCCGTCGGCACCGGAGGATAGTCTCATATTCTTTTGTACATAATTTTTGATAAAATTTCTTATTTTTTGATCTTCTTGTATACCCTCAGAATAATTTTTGGGTTGTGCAAACCAAAGGGAATGATGACTCTGGGTTGTACCAAGTCTAAAACCAAGTGGATTTATTTTTTGTCCCATACTACCCCACTACTATACACATCAGGATATACCATAGTTGTCTTTTTCCATCTAGGGTTTTTAAAAGAATACATTTCTTCATATTTATATTCATCTAAAGATATATCTTTCACTACAATAGTTATATGGCAGGTAGTTCTTTTTATCGCATAACTACGCCCGCGAGCTCGAGGTTTTAATTTCTTCGTGGTAGTGCCCTCATTAACCTCA